ATTTATCTTATTTATATACTCTATTTAATTTACTGTAATATAGATTTGAAATTAATTTAGATTCTATATTTTTTATGATTTATGAATAGTTAATAGCTAAGATATTATTGATGGAATTATTATGCATGTAAAGTTGATTTTATGTGAGCCCGCTTAGCTCAGAGGTTAGAGCATCGCATTTGTAATGCGATGGTCATCGGTTCGACTCCGATAGCCGGCTTTTCTCTATTTTTTCTTTTCTATGTTTTTTTATATGTTGGTATATTTTGTATACTATATATTAGTCTATATTTCTATTCTTTTTTTTTTCATGTTCGATTTTTTTATATAATATAATGACTTAATCTTAATATTATATTACTTTTTTGTTATTAAAAAATTTTTATAAATAGAATTTATAAATTAGTATAAATTGTAAATAAAAAATTTTAAGCCTTTTTTGAATATTCAAAAAAATTAAAAATGAAATATTAACTAAACTTAAATAGATACAAGAATTTATACATATACACTAATTCAATTAAGAATTCATTAATATACTCAATAATGAATATACTAAATACAATTCAAATAATTATAAAAGATTTCATTTCAAAAAAAAAAATAATGAATATTAATACAAAAAGCAGGAGGAACTTCGGATACGTACATCTTTCATCTCACTCTTCCTTCTAGTGCCATTATTCGTTCTAGTACAATTAATAGAATGCTTCAGTGTATTTCGCTTCATTTATCATTTAGTTCAGTTTTAATTTCTTAAAAAAAATGAAATATCAATAACAATAAATAAGGAGTCTTTATGTCACGTTACCGAGGGCCTCGTTTCAAAAAAATACGACGTCTGGGGGTTTTACCAGGACTAACTAATAAAAAGCCTAGAGATCTTAGAAACCCATCACGTTCCGGGAAAAGATCTCAATATCGTATTCGTCTAGAAGAAAAACAAAAATTACGTTTTCATTATGGTATTACAGAGCGGCAATTACTTAAATACTTTCGTATCGCTAGAAAAGCCAAAGGGTCAACAGGTCAGGTTTTACTCCAATTACTTGAAATGCGTTTGGACAACATCCTTTTTCGGTTGGGTATGGCTCCGACTATTCCTGGAGCCCGCCAATTAGTTAATCATAGACATATTTTAGTTAATGGTCGTATAGTAGATATACCAAGTTATCGTTGCAAACCCAACGATATTGTTATGGCGAGGGATAAGCAAAAATCCAAAGCTCTCGTTCAAAATTATCTAGATTCATCTCACAGCGAGGAATTACCAAAACATTTGACTCTTCACCCATTCCCATATAAAGGAGTAGTCAATCAAATAATAGATAATAAGTGGGTCGGTTTGAAAATAAACGAATTGCTAGTCGTAGAATATTATTCCCGTCAGACTTAAGCCTACCTTAAAGAAAGAGGTTTAGAAAAGGTTTCGTAAAAATAAGCCCCCTTCGCCAAACAAAATTTATTTAAGATAAGGAGTTTGATCCGGATTTTTCCCATTCATGTAGCATAGATCGACAGAGATCTTTTGATTTCTTGTCGACCTTATTCCATAATTTTAGATATCGCAGCAATGAAATTAGAAATCAAAACTATATAAACTATATATAATATATATCTAGAATATATATAAAGATAGAAAGAAGGATCTACCTCTTGGTTGATTTGTTACGGTCAACGATGTTGGTGAGCTGGGTGAAGGTACGGAAAGAGAGGGATTCGAACCCTCGGTAAACAAAAGTCTACATAGCAGTTCCAATGCTACGCCTTGAACCACTCGGCCACCTCTCCTACACAACAATTATGACCCAGGAACAGAATGAATAGCGAGTTATTCCTATTTTAGTTTGGGTTGGCTAGGTAAGGTACAACTAACCAATTCTAACTAAAAAAATATCCCATTTTTGATAAAGATCGTTACTTCAATTCAAAATTAAAGGCTCGGGGATTCAAATAAAAAAGTTTTTCTTGTGAAAGGCTATAGTAAAAAGATATATTGTTCATATTTGTGAAGATGATGTTCCCACCCTTTTCTGATATAATATTTATACGGGATTATACGGGATTAAGAATTGGAAGGAATCAACGGATTGCTGGCTTTTTCTTTTTTAGACTATGATTAATGAATACCTTTCGATCATGATTCCCTTTAAACGACGATTCCATAAAAATTATAAAATTCCTTTCTTTTAAATTAAAGTTTTCACTAAAAAATCGATTATTTCATAGATCGCTTACAAATTCATGATTCATTCTGGGTCTATTTGATTGTATAGTGTCGACTCACTATGCACATAACATAAACAAAATAGACGGTTATTCTACTTACATTACAAGAATAATTATTCGATTCTTTTTCCCTCCCTCTTTGGATCAAAATTCAATCAAAGTCTTTCGCCCGACTCTATAGGAAAAATTCCTCGATTCTTCAGCTTCCACCAAATAGGACTAGTCCGCCCATTGGTATACTACATTTTTGTTGGATGAATTCGAATCGTATTCAAATATTGATTCCTGCAAAACAAAAAGGAGCAATTTGAGTCTTTGAATATGAGTAGTAGTAGAGGGTTCGTATCTTTACATTTTATTTGCTATACATATTTATATTGAATTTCTTTTTTTTTATCTTTTTTATGCAATTTTGTATTGTACAATTCCTTTCTTTGTAGGATAGGGGGAATGAAAAGAATTTTAGAATGGATTGGTACCTATGCCTAGATCACGGATAAATGGAAATTTTATTGATAAGACCTTTTCAGTTGTGGCCAATATTTTATTACGAATAATTCCAACAACTTCAGGCGAAAGGGAGGCATTTACCTATTACAGAGATGGTGTGATTTGATTCTTTTTTTCCCCCAGTCTTTTGTATGAGAAAGACAAAAAATTCGGGATAGAAAGAAAAACTATTATAATTTTGATAGATTATTGAAATAAATCTACGCTTGTTGAAGGTGAAGTTTAGAAATATAACAATTCCTTCTGTCGTGTATCCCCGATTAATGCAGCCTCATATGCTTCCATTATCCATTTGAGTATTGAGCGAAAGGTTACACCTATCGGTTCTGTATTACAGGTCAATCCCACTCTACTAGTCCTAATAGGCAGCATAGGGGAAAAGCACTACACCTAGAAATCAACAAGACGAAAGCTTTGTTAAAAATTACTTACCCCCTTCCTTATCTGGATTGGGACTTAAAAGAATGGTTGGGACAACAAATATCCATCTCGTTCGTACCTTGGATACCCATATAACTATCAAAGACTGTTGAAGTGACTAATTCCTGGAAATTAGGAGGCGTTGAGGACAAAGAAATTGTTGGAGTTACCATTTCTATCTAGTACCAACACGTTTGATGTTAAAAAAAGCTCCCGCGCAGGAAGGTTGGCTAGAAATTTCGTGCAAAAAAACTAGCCCCGCTCATTTCATAATGAGAATAATCGATACGTGGAATCAAAAACGATTGAAATATTCTCATTATGCATAGAAAGGAGGAGCCGTATGAGGTGAAAATCTCACGTACGGTTCTGGAACGGAGATTCTTTTAATCGAATGACGACCGTAACGGATGTCAGCTCAATCCGAAGGAAATTATGCAGAAGCTTTACAGAATTATTATGAAGCTATGCGACTAGAAATTGATCCCTACGATCGAAGTTATATACTCTATAACATAGGCCTTATTCACACAAGTAATGGGGATCATACGAAAGCTTTAGAATATTATTTTAGGGCACTTGAACGAAACCCATTCTTACCACAAGCGTTTAATAACATGGCCGTGATCTGTCATTACGTGCGACTATCTCCACTATAGAAAGATAAAAGGAAAGAAAGACAAAAAAATCTTCTAGTAAAAAGAAAAAAGGCTCTCTACATATGCATCGTCAAAAACAACGATTTTTATGAGCTGTAGCAAGGAACGAAACTTCATATGAGTCGAAAATATGAAGAAATAAAATATGCCTAGATACTTTATTCTATGGATAAAAAATCGAATTGATAGAGAAGAAGCACCGTAAAGATCAATTAACGAGGTTTGGGCCAATACATTAAGAACTGCTTACTTATGCCATACATAATAGAAGATAGATAAAAGTTAGTAATCTGCTTATGTAATAGAGGCGATCCACTAAGGTATTGAGCAGCGGTGTAGGATCAGATCCCAAAGATAGTAAGCTTTTCTTTCTTATGCAGGAAAGAAAGCCTTTTTCAAGGATTCTATAGAAATTTGGATATGAAACCGAGATAGTTACCTTGCAGAAAATGTTACCGAAAAGAGGAAATGTCCATCCTTTATTCGTCTGAAGGTGGGATAAAAGATAAAACAAAAACTAATTAGAAATTGAAATTAAAATTTGAAACTCATGCGATTAACTTCTTTTGGTTAACCCCCAGAAACCGAAAAGCGAGATAGATCTATGCGAAATCTCATTCCGTTCGATAGGTAAAATGGATACCAAAAGAATTGACTGTTGAGCCGTATGAGTTAGGAAACTCTCAAGTACGGTTCTAAGGGAAGGATTCTTCTATTCCGACCGAGGAGAGCAGGCCATTCGACAGGGAGATTCTGAAATTGCGGAGGCTTGGTTCGATCAAGCCGCTGAGTATTGGAAACAAGCTATAGCGCTTACTCCTGGTAATTATATTGAAGCACATAATTGGTTGAAGATCACGAGGCGTTTCGAATAAAAAATTTCGAAATTTTTGGATATTTGTTAGAATTAATTAATTTAATGAATGTTCTACCTATGAGTTAACTAAAATAGGATCATTCCTACGGGAAGAACCAACCAAAGAATTTCATTATATCCCTTCTCAGATCGTTCTATTTTGTCGAGTATTTCGTATGGTTAAAGAATAAACAGATAGAGGACAGAATCTATTTAGTTCTTTTCGATTATGAGCAATTAATACCTCTTTTTTAGCTATTCTCTTTTTTAGCTATTAATATTCAATAAAAAAAATTAATACTTTAACTTGAAAAACTTGAATTTTT